ACTTTTTGAGTTTCCGGTAGAAAGAGATTTACCTAATGACAACGCTTTTAAGGCTGCCCAATATCCCTTCCCTTTCCAAATATTTTTACGAATACGCTTTTTTGATATAGAAGTACGTTTTTTTGGAACTGCCATTTAAAAATTAAGAGGTTACTCGTTGTTATAGTTGGATGTGAAAGACATCTATTGGTCAAAACGAATATATTCATTATCTAGTTATTTTCTAGAGAATAATTAGATAATATAATATATATTATCTAGAGAAAACAAAAAAAAATATATATAGATAAAAAATGTGAGAAAATAGTACAAAATCTTACTATAAATTTTTTTTCTACATAAAATAGACCGAAGGATTTAAGAACCCTTTAAGAACCCATTGCCTAATGAAAAGCCTAATGAAAACTTTAATTTTTTCTATTAATTGGTCAAACTTGAGTAAAGAATACTTCGAAATTCCATTTTAAAATTCGAATCAAACTAGTAATTAAAGTAATGAATCTGTTAAAAGATACACGTTTTGTTAAAAAAATCTTCGTTATTTTTTTATTAAATTTGATTTTATTTTACCCCCTTTTGATAATTACCCCCTTTTTTGATAAATATAAATGATAAATATAAAAATAAATCTTATAGAAAATATAAAATGTTAGATATTATAGCGTTTCCTATAAATGTTTTTTTATTGAAACGGAAACTAATCAATCAGTTTCATACTGAAACTAGTTAATGATTTGGAACAAACTGACTAAAAAGCGAGATTTGTACAAAAATTGTACCTTAGTTAATCCTATGATTCATATCGATTCATATCAGATTTCTTTTTAGTGTAATTTTTTATCATTACTTTATGAATATAAAGTGATTTAATAATAATGAAATTTTGTATTTTCGTTATTTTAAGAAAAAAATCTTAGTTAATAACTAAATTCGCTTTTTATGAGCAAGTAGGTCATATCATTTGCCCAATTGTAACTTCTTTATTTTAATATTTAATTTGGAAAGACCCAGATAATATATAAAATTCGAAAAATATCTTTAAGTTAGTATTAAGTTAGTACATCTCTTGATTTTTTTATTGACCCCTTTTGTTTTGAAATTGAAAGGGGGTAGGATCCGGTAAATCGGAAACAATCAATTAAGAATAAAAAACTTTTTTATGGAACAGACATATCAATATTCGTGGATAATACCCTTCCTTCCACTTCCAGTTCCTATGTTAATAGGAGCGGGACTTCTTCTTTTTCCGTCGGCAACAAAAAGTCTTCGCCGTATGTGGGCTTTTCAAAGTGTTTTTTTGTTAAGTATAGTCATGATTTTTTCGATCAATCTGTTTATTCAGCAAATAAATGGCAGTTCTATCTATCAATATGTATGGTCTTGGATCATTAATAATGATTTTTCTTTAGAATTCGGTTACTTGATCGACCCGCTTACTTCTATTATGTCAATATTAATCACTACTATTGGAATTATGGTTCTTATTTATAGTGATAATTATATGTCGTATGATCAAGGATATTTGAGATTTTTTGCTTATATGAGTTTTTTCAGTACTTCTATGTTAGGATTAGTTACTAGTTCTAATTTGATACAAATTTATATTTTTTGGGAATTGGTAGGAATGTGTTCATATCTATTAATAGGGTTTTGGTTCACACGGCCTGTTGCTGCAAATGCTTGCCAAAAGGCATTTGTAACTAATCGTGTTGGGGATTTTGGTTTATTATTAGGAATTTTAGGTTTTTATTGGATAACAGGGAGTTTCGAATTTCGAGATTTATTCAAAATATTCAATAACTTGATTTCTAATAATCATAATGAAGTCAATTTTTTATTTGTTACTTTCTGTGCCGTTCTATTATTTTCCGGTGCGGTTGCTAAATCTGCACAATTTCCCCTTCATGTATGGTTACCGGATGCCATGGAGGGGCCTACTCCTATTTCGGCTCTTATACATGCTGCTACTATGGTAGCTGCGGGCATTTTTCTTGTAGCTCGGCTTATTCCTCTTTTCATAGTCATCCCTCACATAATGAATTTCATCTCTTTGGTAGGAGTAATAACAATATTATTCGGGGCTACTTTTGCCCTTGCTCAAAAAGACATTAAGAGAGGTTTAGCCTATTCCACAATGTCTCAATTGGGTTATATGATGTTAGCTCTAGGTATGGGGTCTTATCGAAGTGCTTTATTTCATTTGATTACTCATGCTTATTCGAAAGCATTATTATTTTTAGGATCCGGATCCGTTATTCATTCAATGGAAACTCTTGTTGGATATTCTCCAAATAAAAGTCAGAATATGGTTTATATGGGGGGTTTAACAAAACATATCCCAATTACCAAAACCGCTTTTTTATTAGGTACACTTTCTCTTTGTGGTATTCCGCCTCTTGCTTGTTTTTGGTCCAAAGATGAAATTCTTAATGATACTTGGTTGTATTCACCAATTTTCGCAATAATAGCTTGGTTTACAGCGGGATTAACCGCATTTTAT